GTCGTATCGATTGGTTGAAAGGCTTGAAAGAAAACGTTGTTCTAGGGGGTATGATACCCGTCGGTACTGGATTCAAAGGATTAGTGCACCGCTCACGTCAACGTAAAAGCATTCCTTTGAAAACAAAAAATAAAAATTTATTCGAGGGGAAAACGAGAGATATTTTGTTCCACCACGGAGAGTTATTTGATTCTTGCATTTCAAAAGATTTATAGGATATATCAAAGCAATCATTTAGAGAGGCGAATGCGGTCCTGTGATTTGTTACATATGATTTGTTAATAGTAATAAAGAAAAAAAGAAAATAAGGAATAGAAAGAAATGAATCGCTTGGATCGGCTATCAACGTCTAATCTCCGCGAAAAGAGAAGGTTCCATCGGAACAATTATTTATTTTAGGTTACCATGTCTCTCTTTTTTTTCAAAGAAAAAAGGTGGGGGGATAAAGTGTGGGGAGAAATGATAAGAAGGTATTGGAACATTAATTTGGAAGAGATGCTTGAAGCAGGAGTTCATTTTGGTCATGGTACTAGAAAATGGAATCCGAGAATGGCACCTTATATTTCTGCAAAGCGTAAAGGTATTCATATTATAAATCTTACTAGAACTGCTCGTTTTTTATCAGAAGCTTGTGATTTAGTTTTTGATGCAGCAAGTAGGAGAAAACAATTTTTAATTGTTGGTACCAAAAATAAAGCAGCTGATTCAGTAGCGCGGGCTGCAATAAGGGCTCGGTGTCATTATGTTAATAAAAAATGGCTTGGCGGTATTTTAACGAATTGGTCCACTACAGAAACGAGACTTCAAAAGTTCAGGGACTTGAGAATGGAAGAAAAGGCAGGGAAACTCAACCGCCTACCGAAAGGTGATGCGGCTCGATTGAAGAGACAGTTATCTTATCTGCAAACATATCTGGGAGGGATTAAATATATGACGGGGTTACCCGATATTGTAATAATCGTTGATCAGCAAGAAGAATATACAGCTCTTCGAGAATGTATCACTTTGGGAATTCCAACGATTTGTTTAATTGATACAAACTGTGACCCGGATCTCGCAGATATTTCGATTCCAGCGAATGATGACGCTATTGCTTCAATCCGATTAATTCTTAACAAATTAGTATTTGCTATTTGTGAGGGTCGTTTTAGCTATATACGAAATTCCTGATTAATAATAAGATAAATAAATTATTTTGTGAACTCAATAGATTTATGTAATCGGTTACTATTACTGAATCGCACAAAAGAGATAAAAAGACTGGCACTATTATGTGATTAGTTGGTATCCAAAATATACAATTCAAATAGGCAAGTCAAAAAAGAGGATGGTTGAATCAAAATAATTCCTTTTAATGTTTTTTTTCTTTCAGAGGGCAATATGAATGTTCTATCATGTTCCATCAACACACTAAAAAGCTTATATGATATATCTGGTGTGGAAGTAGGTCAGCATTTCTATTGGAAAATAGGGGGTTTCCAAGTCCATGCCCAAGTACTTATTACTTCTTGGGTTGTAATTGCTATTTTATTAGGTTCGGTCATTGTAGCTGTTCGGAATCCACAAACCATTCCGACTGCCGGCCAAAATTTCTTTGAATATGTCCTTGAATTCATTCGAGACGTGAGTAAAACCCAGATTGGAGAGGAATATGGTCCATGGGTTCCCTTTATTGGAACTATGTTTCTATTTATTTTTGTTTCTAATTGGTCAGGAGCACTTTTACCTTGGAAAATCATAGAATTACCCCATGGGGAGTTAGCTGCACCTACAAATGATATAAATACTACCGTTGCGTTAGCTTTACTTACGTCAGTAGCATATTTTTATGCAGGTCTTAGCAAAAAAGGATTAAGTTATTTCGGTAAATACATTCAACCAACCCCAATCCTTTTACCCATTAACATTTTAGAAGATTTCACAAAACCTTTATCACTTAGCTTTCGACTTTTTGGAAATATATTAGCAGATGAATTAGTAGTTGTTGTTCTTGTTTCTTTAGTACCTTTAGTGGTTCCTATACCGGTCATGTTCCTTGGATTATTTACAAGCGGTATTCAAGCTCTTATTTTTGCAACTTTAGCTGCGGCTTATATAGGTGAATCCATGGAGGGACATCATTGACTAATTTTCGAAATAGTTTTTTTAGTTTAGTGCAAGTAAATCTATGCCTTGCCGAAGATAATCTATTTAATGAACATATACATAAATAGACAAAAAGATCTATACGATCTAGAGGAATAGTACAATATTTAGAGAATTGGAAAAAAGGAAAGAGATCTAAAAGATCTTTTTCCGAAAATAGGTTTGGCCCTTTTATACCTCTTTTCAATGAATATTATCTTTATATTGTTTTGATTGTTTTGGTCATTCAATTCCAATTTTCGGAATTCTAATCTGAATAAGAATTCTTTATTTGGTTACGATGTACAAAAAAACGAGGTTATATACCCCTTTCAGTCGGTTTTATTCAATTCAACAATTGACCAAAAAAAAAATATTAATAAAAAAAATTACATGAATATAGATCGCAACCAAAAATTTCTATGCAATGTTTTCGACTAAAAAATTCGAATGCTAAATAAAAGAAATAGAAGAGTTTACAAAAAATGAAATTTCGAAAAAGAGTTATTTAGGAAAGCGGGCTCAAACTAGGTATATGTAATATATATAACAACTATTAATCGCTATAAGCCAATTTTCCTTCGTTAATGTTTCGAAAAAAGATTTTAGAATCTGATTGAATCTAAGATACAGACAGGTGGTTTACATTATGGAAGAAAGACACGTATATGTAATATTAGATATTAACTAGTTATAACTAGTTATATATGAGATAAAATATGTATCTAATCCGCTTTACTACTACTGAAATTTAGGTAAGAAATCCAAGAAAAGTCTTTCTTTTTCATTTCGATTTTTAACTGTTTGAATATTGAACAAAAAGATTCAATTAAGAAAAAAAGGAACAGCTCGAATTCCAAGAATGGTTTGGAACAAAGAAAAATACAAAAAATTGTATGAATTCACAAAAATTCCGTGGATCGGAACTAAAAAATGGATATCGAAGTAGTTCTGATGATTCAAAAGAATTCTTACTTCAATTCGGAGTTCTTAGTGACCTCGGCTGGATGAAAATTTGAATAATTAAGTCATAATTTTTTGGTTGATTGTATCATTAACCATTTCTTTATTTTGGTGCGAGGAACTTATCATGAACCCATTGATTTCTGCCGCTTCCGTTATTGCTGCTGGGTTGGCCGTTGGGCTTGCTTCTATTGGACCCGGAGTTGGTCAAGGTACTGCTGCGGGCCAAGCTGTAGAAGGTATCGCCAGACAACCTGAGGCGGAAGGAAAAATACGAGGCACTTTATTACTTAGTCTGGCTTTTATGGAAGCTTTAACTATTTATGGACTGGTTGTAGCATTAGCACTTTTATTTGCAAATCCTTTCGTTTAATCCTATAAAAAATTACGTTTTATTGCCTTGGACTTGCTACTTGCTTTTTCGAATTATATCAGGATTTCACTCCTATAAATTACTTTCTTTTTTTTTATTGGAACAATAACCTACGGGAAGGACTGATTTGAGGAATTGGTATACCGACTCGCTTTCTTCCTTCCCCTTTCTTAGTCCAATTGAAACTTTTTTTAAGTTTTTAACTTTAAGGAAGTCTTACAACAAAAGAGAAATTTCACAATTGGCACGAGACCTGGTACCGAGTATCGTTTTTATTCGATATTCCCAATTGCAAAAAATCTATTCAGAATAAAAATCGAATATATTTTTGACTCTATTTAGAAATAGGTAAATGAATATAAAGAACGAAGAACAAAAATGGATACAATATCTCAAATATATAGATAATATATAGAATAAGAAAAAAATAGATAATTAATCTGTCTATAAGAGAAGAGGAGATCATATGAAAAATGTAACCGATTCTTTCGTTTCCTTGGGTCACTGGCCATCCGCCGGGAGTTTCGGGTTTAATACTGATATTTTAGCAACAAATCTAATAAATCTAAGTATAGTTCTTGGTGTACTGATTTTTTTTGGAAAGGGGGTGTTAAGTGATTTATTAGATAATCGAAAACAGAGAATTTTGAATACTCTTCGAAATTCAGAAGAACTCCGCGAGGGGGCCATTGAACAACTGGAAAAAGCCCGGGCCCGCTTACGGAAAGTAGAAATGGAAGCGGATCAGTTTCGAGTGAACGGATACGATGAGATAGAACGAGAAAAATTAACTTTGATTAATTCAACTTATAAGACTTTGGAACAATTAGAAAATTACAAAAATGAAACCATTCATTTTGAACAACAAAGAGTGATTAATCAAGTCCGACAACGAGTTTTCCAACAAGCCTTACAAGGAGCTTTAGGAACTCTGAATAGTTGTTTGACCAATGAATTACATTTACATACTATCAGTGCTAATATTGGCATGTTTGGAACGATGAAAGAAATAATGGATTAGTTCTTCTACTGTAGGCATTATTTAAAAAAAAATTAAGAAATACTCATGGTAACCATTCGAGCCGACGAGATTAGTAATATTATCCGTGAACGCATTGAGCAATATAATAGGGAAGTAAAGATTGTAAATACGGGTACTGTACTTCAAGTAGGCGACGGTATTGCTCGTATTTATGGTCTTGATGAAGTAATGGCGGGTGAATTAGTAGAATTTGAAGAAGGTACTATAGGCATTGCTCTAAATTTGGAATCAAATAATGTTGGTGTTGTATTAATGGGTGACGGTTTGATGATACAAGAGGGAAGTTCGGTAAAAGCAACAGGAAGAATTGCTCAGATATCTGTGAGTGAGGCTTATTTGGGTCGTGTTATAAATGCCCTGGCAAAACCTATTGATGGTCGAGGTGAAATTGCAGCTTCTGAATCTCGGTTAATTGAATCCCCCGCTCCGGGTATTATTTCGAGACGTTCTGTATATGAACCTCTTCAAACAGGACTTATTGCTATTGATTCGATGATC